TATTTCCATTTATTCATCAGAAGAAACGTCCCTTTTAAAGCAAGAATTGATTTTCCTTGATACCTAACATAATGCATGAAAGGATCTTTGAACAACCATAAATTTGCTTGAAAAGCCCTGGGAAAGTGTTCTGTTTTTCCATAGAAATAAATTCGTTCAATAAGGGCTCCAGAAGATGTTGATCGTAAGTGAGAAGATTGGTTACGGAGAAAGAGGAAGCCGGATTCATATTCACATACATGAAAAGTATATAAGAAGAAGAAGAATCTCTGATTTCTTTTTGATTTTGAAAAAGAAGAACTGGCTTTCTTTGAATTTGAAGTAATAAGACTATCCCAATTATGACACTGATGGAGAAAGAATCTTAATAAATGCAAAGAGGAAGCATCTTTTATCCAATAGCGAAGAGCCTGAACTAATATTTCCAGATGGGTTGGGTAAGGTATTAGTATATCTAATACATAATTTAAATGTGAAAAGTTGTCCTCTAAAAAAGAAAATATTGAATGAATTGATCGTAAATTTTCGGATTGAACTACCCCTTTCCTTTCTAGGGAAGATATTAATCGCAGAGACAATGGAATTTCCATAATGATTGAAGAAACCTCTGACATTATTTGCGAATAAAAATGATGGGTCTGCCCCAAAAAAGGAGTCTGTTTAGAGTCATTAACAGAAAGAATCAAATGATTCTGTTCATACATTCGAATGATTAAACGTTTCACAATAAGTAAGCTGGATTTGTTGTCATAACCTGCATTTTCAAAAAAAATTGATCCATTTAAACCATGATCATGAGCAAGTACATAAATATACTCCTGAAAGATAAGTGGATATAAGAAGTAGTGTTGTTGAGATCTATCTAGCCCTAAATAGCTTTGGAATTTATCCATTTGAAATTCTATTTAAATGAAAGGTAGAGGATTTTGGGGGTTATAAATGATACATAGTGCGATACAGTCAAAACAAGGTATTATAGTACAAACCGAATAGATACCTCGGATCCAGATAAACTTATCAACGGATTCTCTATCATCTCTTTTTCCATTTAATTTTAAGTTTTTATGTTCGTTTTCCTTATAGGATGACAAGATGATTAGAAATCCTTTACTTTTTTCAACCCAATCGCTCTTTTGATTTTGGAAATGGATTTATCAATATACTGTTTCTTATACACATACATCTCCATTATTCCATTATAGAATGGGGAGTGGTAATATTTAGGATTCATTAAAAAATCAATAATATTTTTTCCTGGGAGAAAGCCTTCCCGTATTGGGCACTAATATTTATTTTTTTAACGTCTAATTAGATCGGGTAATCATTCAAATTCAGAATGAAAGCTCGTTGCTTTTTCTTTCCCTATAATAAAAATGAAATTAATTGAAGCCGTGGGGCCCTATCCATTTATTAATTCGACCCAACTTGAAATTGACTTCGGTTTGCTCCCTTTCAATAATTTAAAGAAGGCTTTGTACCGAGCCGGAAAGAATAAAATATTCTCATAACTCTTAATTGATACGACATGCTATTTTTTCCATTCATTCCCTTTCAGGATCAGTCGCGGTCTTCCAAACTTTACCGATAGTATGGACGAATCCCTCGCTTCATCTAAATGTGTAAAAGATCCTAGCCGCACTTAAAAGCCGAGTACTCTACCATTGAGTTAGCAACCCAAATATAAAAGGGTATGTAGATACAATCAGAATAAAACAAAATTTTTAAATTAAAGCATTACTCTACGAAATAAAAAATCTAAAAAAAATTTCTACTCTATTAAATTTTTCTACTCTATTTGGAACATAAAAATGACTAAATCAGAATCAGATGAAAAAATAAAAAATTGCCCGACCAAAAAAATAAATAAATGTAAAAATGGTAGAACATCCCCTATTTCTATGTTATCCACTTTTTCAATCAAAAATCCGGGTATCAAAGCTAATCCAACGAACCCATCATTTGAATCAACAAGTAAAAATAAAAAGGAAAACCTATGGGACGGAAATAAATAGATCTGCTTATCACGATGAATTATATTTGTTCGATACAACGTTGTCAACATAAAGGTTAAGAAAAGAATACGATGAAAAAATACAAAAACTTAAATTGAATAATAGTAAAAAAAAGGACTTGTGTTGGATTGGCACTGCATATACCTATATTTATATACTAAATTTTGAGTTTTTAGATTAGATGGAGAATAAATTGAATCCATATAGAATAAAGAACTTCTATTCCTTGTTTGTTACTTGGTATTAGAGTTCAAATGAAAACCACCCTATTACAGGTAATGCCATAATTTTCTATTTTTTGAGGATCAATCAAATATGGTTTCCTTAGAAAAAGATTCTATAGAAAAGGATTCTATAAAAGCAATGAGAAATAGATACGAATAGACCAAGAAAGGAAATAAAAAAACATAGTATAGAAAAGATATCCAAAATGATATAGAAATCACTATCCTACCCTTAGTTTTTATTTCCTTAATTTAATTTTATTTGATTAGGGCAAAGTTACTTAAAAACCTCTGCCTTTTTTAAAATATCCTGAACAGTTCCTGTAGGCTGAGCGCCTTTTTCAAGGAAATAGAGAATAGCGGGAACGTTTAAATAAGTTTGATTCTTGATCGGATCATAAAAACCCACTTTCCGAAGATCTCTTCCTTCTCTTCGAGATCGAACATCAATTGCAACGATTCGATAGACGGCTCATCGGGATAGATGTAGAACCCCCCCCCTAGAACCGTATAGGAAGTTTTCTCCTCGTACGGCTCGAGAAAAAATGATTCGAAGTTTTATCTATGGATAAAATTTGATTAGAATAAATAGGAAAGGAATCCGTAAAATAAATTAATAAATTCTATAATTTCAATTTCACTCATTTTTATTTAGCTTACTTCCTGAAGAAGAAAAAATCATTTGTACTCATAACTCAAGTTCAATAATATAATATCTCAAATATCTTAAAGAAAAATCTTTAATTTAATTTTAATATATATATTTTTTTTGAGTGGTCTTTAACCCACCCTTTTTGTCTCGTTTAAAATCTATTTTGATTCGTTATTCGGATCCGTGAGACAATTGAAGTGGTGTTTCCTTGTTCTGGGATCCTTTATCTTTGTTTTAAATCATTGGGTTTAGACATTACTTCGGTGCTTCTTAATCCTTTCAAAATGGTAGCAACATACCCCTTTTGCGATTTCTTTCTATCAAAGAATCATACCGACGGTTGATTCGTGCGCGATACACTGCGTATCGAAAAAGTTTTAGCCGTTCCAACAAATTTTTTGAATTGAAAAATTGCTCGAATCGGATCCTTTCGATTTATATATCGAAGATATCGAAGATATACTTACGAAGTTGTTCCAATTTATGAATTGGCATTAACCCTAGATCGTTGCCCCTGAGAAATTAATCAATACTTTCTACTCGAGCTCCATCATGAACTATTTACATTACAACCCAATAAAAAAAAAGAAGGGCTCTAGTAGAATAGAACAAATGACGTCGAGCCAAGAGCACCTTCATTCCTATATAAAATGGTGGATGTAAGAAAAAGAATCCACACCGGATCATGTCCTTCAAGTCGCACGTTGCTTTCTACCGCATCGTTTTAAACGAAGTTTTACCATAACATTCCTCTAATTTGGAACCAGTACGGAATTGATTCAATTATGGAATCATGAATAGTCATTGGTTCAGTCGGTACAGAGACAAAGTAATTTATATTTTTTCTTATCTACATAGATAATAAAGATTTTTCTGAAGAAATATTAGCAAGACCCCAGCTTTTTTGTATGAATGGAACGTTTTTTTATAAATATCTATTTCAAAAAAATATCTAACAGAAATATCTAGAAATCTAAACTAAATAGATATAGAAATAACATAACTAACAGAAATCACACGAAAAAATAAATTCGATTTTACTCTGCCTCTTCAAGTGACTCAATAAGATAGACCGGCCCATTTCCAACTTCCCAAAGAGTCAACCCATAAGGAATCATTACAAATCTTGATACTTGAAAAAGTTTCCAACTTCTACATCATTATTTGAGTCAAGTTTTACAGTAAAGACTCCCTTTTATTATCATTATCATAAGAAATAAGAAAGAAAAATCTCTGTTTCTTTTCGAATAGAATTGTCAATGATGTAAAGCAAATAAGCTAAATCAAACAAAAAAAAAATATATCGAAAATATATATCATTGATAAATAAAATATTTTAGGGATGCCAATTCTTTTTCACAAAAAGGGAAACACTATTGTCACTCAAACAGGATAAGAATACATACCTATAGGTTAAGCGCTTCCTCTTTTATATGTATTTTCATTTCATATTTTTTTTAACCTGATGAGGTTAAGTAATCTTTCTACAACTATGATCTACGGCCCATCTTAGCTTTATCTGGGTCACAAAGGGGTTCAGTTACTTTTGAATATCATTTGAACTCGATTTAGTTCAGTTTGTGAAAAACTCAGATATGCTTCCGCAAAGAATCATTCAAAATCAAAAAATAAGGAGGAATAATATAATATTCTATGCAATATTAGACCTTGAAACAGAACCTCCTTGAACAAAAAACAAATATTAGGATACAATGGATACGCTCTGGGACGGAAGGATTCGAACCTCCGAATAGCGGGACCAAAACCCGTTGCCTTACCGCTTGGCTACGCCCCATTTCTATTTTTATTGGACACTAATACTAATAAACAATAATATTGATATTAAGTCTTCGTCAATTCCAGTCCAACTATCTAGAGAAACTCTTTTTTCTTTATCTTTATAGAATCTATTATAGATTCATGCTAGGATTTTGGCATGTGTATATCTAGAATTCAACTGAATTTATTGATCATTACATATAATTCAATTAAGATATTGTATGAAAGTATGATTTCTTCTATTCTCCTTTGAGAATTGGAGGATTTTTGATTGAGCAGAAAAAAAAAAGAAGGATTTTTTTGTTTACCTTACTTTCTTCATTTTTCCTTAACTCAATCAAAATGCAATTATTTCGACGAAAAAAAAAGTCCGTTATGCTTAATATTTTTAGTTTGATCTGTCTTAATTCTGCCCTTTATCCGACTAGTCTTTTCTTCGCCAAATTGCCCGAAGCCTATGCTTTTTTGAATCCAATCGTAGATGTCATGCCAGTTATACCCCTGTTCTTTTTTCTTTTAGCCTTTGTTTGGCAAGCTGCTGTAAGTTTTCGATAAGAGCTTTAATACTATCCTAGAAAATTCATGATTTATTCGAGAAAAATTATAACAATTGATAAGATCAAATAAGTCTGACAGTATGAACCTTCGATTCAAACTCTCGGATAGTCGCGAGAAATCCGGCTCGCCCTATTTCCTTTCCCCATTTTAATCCTTTTTCGGGGAAATACCTTATGAGCTTAGGGTCCCTTAGAATATCTAATTGTGGGTATGAAAGTGATTTGTGGTAATTAAATTAAAGACTCTTATTACAAATTTCAACTTCATTTGATTTGAATTTCTGAACATTCTTTTCCATTTCTATAATTCATTTCTTGGTGTCAAAATAGGATATGTGATATAAAAGTGGAGGATCTATTATCTTTTCTCGTTTTTCTTTTTCAAAAAATGATCTTGGAGGTTGTGTAATGCTTACTCTCAAACTTTTCGTTTACACAGTAGTAATATTCTTTGTTTCTCTCTTCATTTTTGGATTCCTATCCAATGATCCAGGACGTAATCCTGGACGTGAAGAATAAAATAAGAATTTAGTTTTTCTTGTTTGATTTTACAATTTTATTAATATTTTATTTTAGCTATTCCACATATTTATTAATATTTTATTTTAGCTATTCCACATATTTAATTTAATTAGGAAAAAAAAAGAAAAAGGGGTTCGCAAAAATTGAAAAAAAAAAAAATAGAAAGTCATCAACGGAAACGGAAAGAGAGGGATTCGAACCCTCGGTACGAATAACTCGTACAACGGATTAGCAATCCGCCGCTTTCGTCCACTCAGCCATCTCTCCCAATTGAAAAAGATAATTACTATGTTACATTACACATCAAGTAAGGATTAAATAAAGTATTTCTTTTACATTCTTTATCGTTATTATAGAATTAGCAATTCCATTTAGATGCTCGAAAGATCCAAATAGAATAGAAAGATAAATAAAGAAGACCTTCTTGCTTTTATTTTGTTCGAAGTGCCTTTTGGGCCTGGCCCGGTCAATACCCAGCCGGGCCTTTTTTTGTTCCAATGAATTCCCGTTTTTTTGTTTATAGGCAACATACTCTAAATAGCCAATTTGGTATCTGTGTAAAAATTTACCTTCTGGGGTTTACATATACTTATCTTTTTTGTTATAATAGAATCCATAAATTGAGAAGGATTTTTTATTCAAAAGAATCAATTAAGTATGTATCCATTTGTATTTTCTTATGTCATTAGGGAAATCAAATTTTAGATTCAAATCCAAGAATAAGTCACGAATTCTCAGTCAACGAATAGTTAATGGTTCCCTTTTGTCATAAATTTCGGCTTTTTTAAGCGAAAATAGACATTTTATTTTTCAATAGAAAGGTGAGTGGAAGTTTTTCGGCATTGTGGGAAGATACGATACAATCAATCGAGGGGGTAGATCAAATACATTACAATAAATAAATTAAATACAATAAGAAAGGATAAAAACTTTTCTAATTTTTATACATAAATTTAGATTTAGAAAAAGGATTAAAAAAGGGATGCAAGATGCAAGTACAATAAACTAAAGTTTAGTAATCCAACCGAAAAAGAAAATTTTTTTCCTATTGTATATCGTTTTGGCGGCATGGCCGAGTGGTAAGGCGGGGGACTGCAAATCCTTTTTCCCCAGTTCAAATCCGGGTGCCGCCTCATCAACAAATGAATCTAAATCTCTTAGAATCCAAAATTCAAAGAAAGATTATATTGGATGGATTTTTTTATAGTTTATAGAAAACAAAAAGTGCAAAAAAATTATTTTTTTTTTTAGACCCGTCGTCAAGAGTATAATATACTATCTCCCAACTCTTTCAGAGAGACAATCGGGAAAGGGTACGAATTAGATCAAATAGGAAATAAAAGTATGTAATAGATAGCAATTTCTTTTACTTTGAAGGGCAAGAAAAAGGAATGGGTCTCTTTTTTTATTACTAGATAGAATAGATGTTCCATTCCATTAGTAACATTCCCTTATAGTGTCATTGTATATTTTACTTGTATTTAGTCTTTCCCGATTAGAAATCATATAGGAATTTTTGAAATGGATTTATTTGACTGGTTCATCAATAGTGTTCGGCCAGAATCCCTTTTTGACTCTGGACCATTCATTCTACTATTATTAGTGAGCAATAATGGAATAATTCTATCATAGAGATAAGGGATATAATTCACATGGATATAGTAAGTCTCGCTTGGGCTGCTTTAATGGTAGTCTTTACATTTTCCCTTTCACTCGTAGTATGGGGAAGAAGTGGACTTTAGAAGCACTCCTAATTTAGTTAACGGTATCAATTGTTTTATAGATCGTTCTGCAACGCATTTTTTATTTAAATTGAAAATTATTTCAATTTAAATAAAAAAATACTCATTTCAAAATTCCCTTGGATTCTAGTGGAGAAATGTATTCTATAACAGTAAAACTATTTTTTCAGATTCATCGGAATAAATAGATGTATCAAAGAAATAGAATCGGGTCCTACGTCAATTCCATATATGGATTAATAACTACATAGATTGAAGATAGAAGCTAATATAGTATACCAACTTTATTAGAAAGTCAAGTACAATTTTATTTTATACATTACTATAACACTAATAGAGAGTATGATAAGAAAAAAATTTATTTCTTACCATACTCTCGGATCTCATAGAATACCGCCGATTATAGCCCGTTGATTTCATTTAATAGAATACTTTTCTTTTGATTTCTTCAAATATGGATAAGAATTCAGAAGTCAAGTTTCATTCAAAGTAATTAATCGTTTTGACTGACTGTTTTTACGTAAATTATAAGTAGAAAGGCAGTAGGAACTAAAATGAACAGTGCAGTAGCAATAAATGCAAGAATATTTACTTCCATAATCTCATCGTTTTTTTATTTCACAATAACTCGGGATTTAATCCCATAGAGATGATAAATCTTTCACCTGTCAATTCAATGAATGCATTACCTATCGATGATCTTGAATCGGATCAATATCATATCATGAATAACAATATCTGAATCTGAGCTATTAAATTAATTCGTCGTCGAGAATTGAATAGTATAACATACGAAGATCCTTTATCCATACCGAATCCAATCTTGGATTCCCGGACCGAGCAAAAATTCTTTTTTTATCCTTCTTTTCTGTTCTTTTTTTGTATGTAGTCAAACGAAGTATCATCTAACCACCCATCCGTTTCCATTAAAAACCCAAAAAGATAGGAATTAGGTTCTAAATTTTAATGATCCAATTTTCTTTGGAAGACAAAGAAGTATGAGAAAGATGAGGCGCGGGATAAAAGATGGAATATTCTATCAACTTCACTATTTTAGTTATTTTAATTTTAGTTTAGGGTTTATTCTTTCTTTGACAGAATCCTGAAAAAAAAAGAGAGGAAACCTCTTCGGGATTCAATTATGCTCTCTGGCCCCTCTTTCACATAAAATGGAGAGGCGAATTGATGTACTTATTGGATCCGTCGGGACTGACGGGGCTCGAACCCGCAACGTCCGCCTTGACAGGGCGGTGCTCTAGCCTATTGAACTACAATCCCAGGGAAATAAGAAGAGATCTAGCAGAAAATTTGAATTCTTTTTTATTCTCTTGTATCAGGTAAGGTATTTCTTAAGAACAAGAGAGTTCTACCGTCTGATAGTAGATTGGCAAATTGTTGGGCCGAGCTGGATTTGAACCAGCGTAGACATATTGTCAACGAATTTACAGTCCGCCCCCATTAACCACTCGGGCATCGACCCAACGCCTAAATTTTTTAGACGTTCCATAATAAACTTCCTTTCGTCTACCAGGCAGACTTGACAAATACGGCTACGGATCATTTGATAGAAAATACCACTCCTATAGTCTTGAGTCTTGGTACACCCCCAGAGGGACTTGAACCCTCGTTTTCTCCGTGAAAGAGAGAGGTCGTAACCACTGGACCATAGGGGCCTACGGCCGCCTTCATAAATCAACTAGAAATAAAAGGTCCCGAGGGCCGGCCAAATCAAAAAGCACTAGAATATGGGTAAGGTAATAAGACAAATACCATAGGTAATAAGAAAAATACCTTGAGGTAATATAAAAATAGAATAGGAAAAACATAATAGGTAATAAGGCCTAGTAGGGTTACCTTATTAACTTTAACTTAATATAACTCAGGCCGAGATCCGTCTTTAGTAGATCCATAGTATATAAATCAAACGGAAAAACTCCTTAAGTATTCTGGGGGTTAGTTAATGGTAATCAAATCAAACTTTACCATTAAACTATATAACCTTGAAACTTTATTTCATTGGTCTTTCTCATCTTTATCTCTCTCATTCACAAAGGGTTATGCGTTGGATCCATGATCCTTCACTCTGCAGTAGATTCAAGATGGTTTACCAAAATAGGATTTGGTCGGTCAAATTATATTGACCCCTAAGTCATACTGTCAATTGACAACACGACAGGACAGGAGGGTAATAAAAGAACGGAGAAGACATAGATATAAAATAAATAAATTAGATAGATATATCTGCGTTAATAATAATAAATATTCATATAGTTTTCTGGTATTCAATATTCAAATTCAAGTAGAGTAGAATATCAATCAAGTAGATTAAAATATCAATACCGTTATATTATACTATAAAAATAAATAAATATAAAATAAATAATATAATATTCTAAAAAAATCCCAAAGCATAGTAAGCCTAAGTGGGAGAATTCTGTTTCTAAGACTGTTTTATCAATTCCGTTCCGCTTGCATCTCTTAAAATTAAGTTTAAAATTTTTATTCCACTTAT